ATCATAGGAGCTAGCAATAGTCGATATGCTCATATCGGTGACGTTATTGTTGCTGTGATCAAAGAAGCAGTACCAAATATGCCACTATCAAGATCAGAGGTGGTCAGAGCTGTAATTGTACGTACTTGTAAAGAACTCAAACGTGATAACGGTATGATAATACGATATGATGACAATGCTGCAGTTGTCGTTGACCAAGAAGGAAATCCCAAAGGAACTCGAGTTTTTGGTGCAATTGCCCGGGAATTGAGACAGTTAAATTTTACTAAAATAGTTTCATTAGCTCCGGAGGTATTGTAAGGTCTTATAAAATAAGATAAGACCGTCATATGTTTTAAGTTAAGATATTTGAAAAAAAAAGATTAATAAGTAGATTCATCATTTTTAGGAGATTGTGTCTCACGCATATGCCTTTAAGAATTTCAATTCATAAAAAAGTAAAAAAAAAAAAGAAAAACACGTTGATTATATCAAAATTGGGGAGCACCAAAAATTTTAATTCACCATGGGTAGGGATACTATTGCTGACATAATAACCTCTATACGAAATGCTGATATGGATAGAAAAAGGGTGGTTCGAATAGCATCTACTAATATCACCGAAAATATTGTTAAAATACTTTTACGAGAAGGGTTTATCGAAAACGTGAGAAAACATAAAGAAACCAAAAAAGCTTTTTTGGTTTTAACCCTACGGCATAGAAGGAATAGTAAAAAGGCTTATAGAAATTTTTTAAATTTAAAACGGATCAGTCGGCCCGGTCTCCGAATCTATTCGAACTACCAACGAATTCCTAGAATTTTAGGTGGGATGGGAATTGTAATTCTTTCTACTTCTAGAGGTATAATGACAGACCGAGAGGCTCGACTAGAAAGAATTGGTGGAGAGGTTTTGTGTTATATATGGTAATCTTTCTAATATACGAATTGGGTCCGAAACTTCTGATTTGTGAAAATAAAAAGAAAAGGGGCGGGTTATCTAATATTGTTCCTCCTCCATCAGTTGATACTTCAAGGAGGCTTTACCTGGAATGAAAGAACAAAAATGGATTCATGAAGGTTTAATTACTGAATCCCTTCCCAACGGTATGTTCCGGATTCGCTTAGATAATCAAGATATGATTCTAGGTTATGTTTCAGGAAAGATCCGACGTAGTTTTATACGGATACTGCCAGGCGATAGAGTCAAAATTGAAGTAAGTCGTTATGATTCAACCAAAGGACGTATAATTTATCGACTTCGCACTAAGGATTCGAAAGATTAGGTGTTTTTATCAACTTCAACATGCCCTTCGTGGGAATATGATTCGAGATGAAAAATTTAAATAAACTTTTTTTTTAAGTATATTGAGAATTAAAATGAGGAATGCCAAATATGAAAATACGAGCTTCTGTTCGGAAAATTTGTGAAAAATGTCGACTAATACGCAGGCGGGGACGAATTATAGTAATTTGTTCTAACCCAAGACATAAACAAAGACAAGGATAATCAGACTTGTTAAAACACCCGATGTAAAAGTAAAATTTTGACACGAAATGGATATATCCATATATCTCTGACTCATATTTATGAGATGAAAAAATATGGCAAAAGCTATACCGAGAATTGGTTCACGTAAGAATGGACGTGTTGGGTCACGTAAGAATACACGGAGAATACCAAAGGGGGTTATTCATGTTCAAGCAAGTTTTAATAATACTATTGTGACTGTTACAGATGTACGGGGTCGAGTGGTTTCTTGGTCCTCCGCTGGTGCTTGTGGATTCAAGGGTACAAGAAGAGGGACGCCCTTTGCTGCTCAAACCGCAGCAGGAAACGCTATTCGTACAGTAGTGGATCAAGGTATGCAACGAGCAGAAGTCATGATAAAAGGACCTGGTCTCGGAAGAGACGCGGCATTACGCGCTATTCGCAGAAGTGGTATACTATTAACATTTGTGCGGGATGTAACCCCTATGCCACATAATGGCTGTAGACCTCCAAAAAAACGACGTGTGTAGAAATAAAAATTTAAGATATTTCAAGGTAAACAAGAGAAAAAAATGATTCAATGATTTGATCAAATAATAAAATATTATTATGGTTCGAGAGAAAATAACAGTATCTACTCGTACACTACAATGGAAGTGTGTTGAATCAAAAGAAGACAATAAGCGTCTTTGTTATGGACGCTTTATTCTGTCTCCACTTATGAAAGGTCAAGCTGACACAATAGGCATTGCGATGCGAAGAGCTTTACTTGGAGAAATAGAAGGAACATGTATCACACGTGCAAAATCTGAGAAAATACCACACGAGTATTCTACCTTAGCAGGTATTCAAGAATCGGTACATGACATTTTAATGAATTTGAAAGAAATTGTATTAAGAAGTAATCTATATGGAACTTGCGACGCGTCTATTTGTGTCAGGGGTCCTGGATATGTAACGGCTCAAGATATCATCTCGCCGCCCTATGTAGAAATAGTTGACAATACACAACATATAGCTAGCTTGACA